TCTATCGGTAAGGACGTAAAATACGAAATAACAAGGGAGAGACTTTGAACTTGTTTATCCACAGTGGAACTGAGTAAAGTCTAGGGTAACTGAAAAGGGTGAATTGAATAGTTAATTGAAACATCTTATTAGACTATGAGGAATACATCAACTGAGATTCCGTGCGTAGCGGCGAGCGATAGCGGAGGAATTGTCTCAAACAGATAATTAAGATGATTGGACATCTAGACTAAACCCCGATAGACACCTATAGAGAAAGTACCGTGAGGGAAAGACTCAGAATTGGTTCTAAAAGTTACCTTTTGCATAATGGGCCTGCAAGACAAAATTTGGCAAGCTTAAGTATTAAATGAAGGCGTAGTGAAAGCAAGAGAAAAACTCGTCAGTCAAATTCCCCGAAACCAAGTGATCTAACCATGGCCAGGTAGCTATTTGCTGACCGAACCAGTGATTGTGGCAAAAATCTTGGATGAGCTGTGGTTAGCGGTGAAATACTAGTCGAACTTGGATATAGCTGGTTCTCTACGAAACTTATCTTAGTAAGGCGCCCCAAGTTGATTCGCCCCCAAACCCGGGGGCTTGAATTACTGGTGCAGTAAGACTATAGCGAGAAGGCTTCTAGTCAAAAGGGGTAAGCCCTAACCAGAAATTAAAGTCACTAATACAGATTAAGTGTATAAAGAGGGTTCAACTTAGACAAACAGGAAGTAGGCTTGGAAACAGCCATCTGTACAGGAAAACGTAAAAGTTCACTGAATGAGCTAGAAAACTCTAAAAATCAAGGCGGCTAAATCTGTAACTAAAATTCTGGAAGCCAGACCATAAGGAAGCAACTGGCTTGGTAGTAGAGCGTTCTGTAAGCATGATATATGCGCACTTCGTGAGATAAACAGAAGTGATAATGCAGGCATGAGTAGTACAAGATTCACTCCCAAATAAATCTATATACAGCTTCTAAGGGTATTACGCCCGATGAATTATAATTCTTGTACTTGTTCAGGAAAAATATTATGGTACAAAGTACCTTCAACTGTTATTTATGGGACTTAGATCAGGCATAATTTCTCTTAAGGAACTCGGCAAAATAAGATCTCGACTGTTTACCAAAAACATAGCTCTCTGCTAAAGGTTACTGAAGTATAGAGGGTGAATTCTGCCCAATGGTTGTATAGTGAAACTGAGGATTAACGTCTAAAGCGAAACCCAACTGAATGGCCGCGGTAACTCTGACCGTGATAATGTAGCACAATAAATAGCCAATTAATTGTTGGCGGGTATGAATGGAACCACGAGGGTCTTACTGTCTCAAGAGGAAAGCCGATGAAATTATAGTTGTAGTGAAGATACTACATAATCATTGTAAGACGAAAAGACCCTATCGAGCTTTACTGGATACCAATAACGTTGACTAAAAATGATCGATACAAGTATCCTAATTTTGAGTTAATAATTTTTGTTGGTAAGACAGTTTAGTTGGGGCGACTACCTTTGAATAAGAAACGAAGGCGAGCTTATTGGTATAAAAGCTAATCTCATTAGCCTGACAGTGAGGGGGACACCCCTAGCTGGCACAAGGACATAGTCCTATGTGGGCGATAATGACCCGATATGATTGTCCAAAATAAATATCGAAAGCGGATAAAAGCTACCGTAGGGATAACAGCGTAATATTGTCGGAGAGTTCTTATCGAGGACAGTGTTTGCGACCTCGATGTTGAATTGCGGTGCCCTGGTGCTGTAGAAGGTACCTTAGGTTGGTCTGTTCGACCATGAAAACCGTACATGATTTGAGTTCAGAGCGTGGTGACACAGCTCGGTTTCTATCTACAATGATCAATCCCAACTTTTCTGAGTCCTAGTACGCAAGGAATGGTCTCAGCGATGCTCGACTATATTGGCCCCATCGACGTAATCAACTTCTGGCTGCTGCAAAGAAGGAAAACAAAAGGTTTAGGGATTAACAAGGTGCCACGAAAGTGGCGTGCCTTTCATATGCCATGTGGGTGCATAACCCCTGGTATATTATGGAATTAACACTAGGGCTCATCATACTAATAGTGTTGACATATGGATTAAAAGCCCCGACTTTAAGATTAGCTATGCTACTTGCGGGGGCTGTGGGGGTTGCTGGGCTATTAACTGAGCCCCATCTACTATGTTGGACACAGGCTATTAAAATGTTGGTGATGCTAAGTGGATTAGCTATACTATGTATGCTGGACCATCGAACATCACATCGATCAAGCTCTTTATTGATTTTATTAGTGATCTTAGGTAATTTATTACTTATAGGGTCAACAAATTTAATTTCTATATATTTAGCATTAGAAATGCAAACATTATGTATGTTTATCTTAGTGGCTTATAATAAAAACTCATTGTTATCGGCAGAAGCTGGACTTAAATACTTTGTGTTAGGGGCACTATCTTCGGGGTTATTTCTGTTTGGTTGTGCTTTAATTTATGGCTCCACAGGAGAACTTGAACTTCAATTTATTCGTATGAGTTTAGAATCTTATGGCATATTAGCTGGTAAGTGTCTTATTACTATATCATTGTTATTTAAAGTGTCTGCAGCCCCATTTCATATGTGGGCCCCCGATGTATACGAAGGAGCTCCAACTTGGGTAGCTGCGCTATTATCTATCGTACCTAAATTAGGGGTACTAGCTATTATAGTACAAATAGGCTTAAATGAAATGGGGCTATTAATAGCTGGGTTAATCTCTTTGATTGTTGGAGCTATAGGAGCTTTAAATCAAACTCGAATAAAAAGACTACTAGCTTATAGTGGAATAGGCCATATGGGGTTTGTGTTACTTGGAATAGCTATTGGATCTATAGAAAGTCTTCAGGCGAGTTTAATGTATATAGGTGCTTATATAATAACTCAAGTACTACTTTGGTGTGGAGTCCTAATTATATCCCCTAAAAGAGACATGCTTATCGAATTTAGTGGTGTCTCAAGATTAAACCCAATGTTAGCACTAGCATTAGCTACAGGTCTATTGTCTACTGCAGGAATTCCTCCTTTAATTGGGTTTCTAACTAAATGGTATGTAATTTTAGCAGCTGTTGGCCAAGGTTACTATCTCAGTGCTTTACTGGCCTTAGTTTGTTCCGTGATAGCTGGAGTTTATTACATTAGATTAGTTAAAATTATGTTCTATCAACCTTTGTCTACACCTTTAGTAATAACAAATATATTAAATTCTCCATATGGCAATGTAGCACCAGAAGAAACAAGTTTAGGCAAGGCAATATTAATGGGGGCAAGTTTATATTTAGTATTAACAATTATAGTATGTCCTAGTTTATTCTTTCAATTAATACACTTGATTATCTTAGATTTATTCCCATGTATCTTCTAGTTATATTAATACCATTACTAAGCGCAGTCGGAAGCGGACTAGGGGGTCGCTATTTAGGAAGAAAGGGGGCTGGCTTGTTAAGTTCTGTGTGGGTTCTCGTCAGTAGTCTCCTTTCTTTTGTATTATGTTATGAAATCTTAATTAATGGGTCTACAGTATATATAGAGTTAGGCAGATGGATAGAGTCAGATTTACTAATAACTAGCTTTGGCCTACAATTTGATATGGTAACAGCTGTAATGTTAATTGTAGTTACAACAATTAGCGGGCTAGTTCATGTCTATTCTACAAGTTATATGAGAGAAGACCCCCACTTACCTAGGTTTATGAGTTATCTGTCTCTATTCACCTTTTTTATGTTAATTTTAGTTACTAGTAATAATTATGTGCAATTATTTATTGGTTGGGAAGGTGTTGGTTTATGTTCTTATTTATTAATCAACTTTTGGTTTACGCGTATACAAGCTAATAAGGCAGCAATTAAAGCAATGTTAATCAATAGAATAGGAGACATAGGATTAATGCTAGCTATTATATTAATCTGGAAAGAATTTGGGGCAGTAGATTACTGTAGTTTATTCCCGGCTTTATCACCATCTTCAGCTTGTACTTGGATTTGTATATTACTAACTATAGGGGCTATAGGAAAATCTGCTCAATTAGGGTTACATACTTGGTTGCCGGATGCTATGGAGGGGCCAACACCTGTTTCGGCCCTAATTCATGCAGCAACAATGGTAACAGCAGGAGTGTTTTTAATTATAAGATCAGCCCCCCTTTTTGATTATTCTCCAACTGCAACAATTATTGTAGGTTTAGTTGGTTCCTTAACTGCTTTTTTTGCAGCTACAGTAGGACTAGTCCAATCAGATATAAAAAAAGTTATTGCTTATTCTACTTGTAGTCAACTAGGATACATGGTAATGGCTTGTGGCACTTATAGCTGTCTAAGTAGTTTATATCATTTACTAACTCATGCTTTCTTTAAGGCTTTATTATTCTTAGGAGCAGGCTCAATAATTCATGCTCTTTTGGATGAACAAGATCTTAGGAAGATGGGGGGGATAATCCGGGGCCTACCTCTAACATATGTATTAATGTTGATTGGCTCCTTATCTTTAGCTGGTTTTCCCTATTTATCTGGATTTTACTCCAAAGATTTAATATTAGAATTAACTTATAATAATTATTGTCTAATATCTATTTATTGGTTAGCTTCAATTACAGCCTTCTTAACTGCTTTTTATTCATTCCGATTAATATACTTAAGTTTTGTATCTAAACCTAATTTAACACGTATAGGCGCACAACACTTACAAGAAGCTGATTGGAACTTATTGGGTCCTTTATTAGTATTAGCAATAGGAAGTATCTTAGTTGGTTATATCGCTCAAAATATGGTGTTTGCACCAGGTGTACGTCCCTTGCCGCTTGTACCTACAATAGTCTCTTTAGCACCAGTGATTATGTCTGTAACAGGAATATTATTAGTGTTTATACTTCGTCCATATATTATATATTATACTACACACCCTAGCATATATGGTTTCTTATTTTATGCTTGGGAATTTAATCAAATAGCAAATTATTATATTGGAAGTACAGTTTGGAAGTTCGGCCATATTGTTTCTTATCGTACCATAGATAGGGGTATTTTAGAGATTTTAGGTCCCACTGGGATAGCCCAATTCATGGTCAACAGAACTAAAGAGCTAAGCAACTTACAATCTGGTTTAGTATTTAATTATGCATTAATGATATTAGTTGGAACAGCTATCGCACTTAAGTACCTAGTCGTAAATTAGAAACAGGATAAAGAAGAGTTCTTTTCTAAATCCTATTAACCTCCGAATAGGAAAACTAGCTGCAGAGTAGTGGCTAGTAATTATATAATATGATATTAGCTTGTATAGTAAGCTCTATATTAATAAGTATAGTAAGAATAGCATTAATTCCAAGGGAAAATAGTATGAAACTACGCCAGCAAGGGTTAGAGTGGTCTCTGATTACATTTGCTCTTTCTATTTTATTATTAGTTAACCTTCATCAAGAGGCTCAATTTCAACAGATAATAGAATTCAATTGGGTAAGTACAATGGGTTGGTTTGAAGGTTCTCCGATATTGTTTGCTATTGACGGGATCTCTATATTTTTCATTGTACTAAGTACTTTATTAACCCCAATTTGTATTTTAGTAAGTTGGAATAGTATTAAATTTCTTGTTAAGGAGTTTATTATATGCCTTTTAGGTATGGAATTATTATTAATTGGAGTATTCTCAACATTAGATCTGTTAATATTTTATGTGTTATTTGAAAGTATATTAATACCTATGTTCTTAATAATAGGAGTGTGGGGAGCTCGGGCAGAGAAAATAAAAGCTGCCTATTATTTCTTCTTTTATACTTTAGTTGGTTCAATATTAATGTTACTTAGTATAGCAGTTATTTACAGAATAACAGGTACAACTGACTATTTATCTTTAACTAATATTCAGATTGATAGTAACATTCAAATTTGGCTGTTTATGGGTTTCTTTCTTAGTTTAGCAGTCAAGATACCAATGATACCCTTTCATATATGGTTGCCTCTTGCGCATGTTGAGGCTCCTTTAGCTGGTTCAGTGATTCTAGCTGGAATATTATTAAAATTAGGGGGCTATGGATTCATTCGATTCGCTTGGCCTCTTTTCCCCGAAGCAACAGAGTATTTAGCACCAATCATACTAACGTTATCACTAATAGCAGTAATATATGGAAGTTTAACTACTTGCAGACAGGTAGATGCGAAACGTCTGATAGCCTATTCCTCGGTAGCTCATATGGGAATAGTAACAATAGGTTTATTTACTCATACAATGGAAGGTTTAATAGCCTCTATATTCTTAATGATAGCTCATGGAGTGGTTAGTCCCGCCTTATTTATAGCAGTAACACTGCTCTATGAGAGACATCATACAAGGTTAATTAGATATTATAGGGGAGTAGTTATGACTATGCCCCTATTTTCTATTATATTCATGGTGTTTACTTTAGCTAATATTGCTGTTCCTCTTAGTTGTAACTTTGTTGGAGAATTTTTATCCTTAGTAGCTGCTTTTTCTACTAGTACATCATTAGGTATTCTCACCTCAACTAGTATGGTCATAGCTGCTGCTTATTCGTTATATTTATATAATAGAATTTGTTTTGGGCAACTTTCTCCATATTTAATATTTTCGAGAGATATTAATAGACGAGAGTTTAATGGGCAATTACCGTTAATAGTAGCTATTCTATTATTAGGGATGGTTCCATACCCCCTAATTGAGTTAATTCGTGTATGTTTACCTAGATTTTTATAATTTTCCTCTTTTATGTACCTCTGCTTGGTTTATATATGTGTGTGTATTTATTTGTTTTTAATATGGTAGGGGCAGGAGTTGAACCTGCATAATCAGATTATGAGTCTGAGAACTTACCGTTAGTTGACCCTACAAGCTTAGCTAAGCTAGGTCCGGGCTAAGAGCCCCACCAGTAAATACATACATATAAAAACAACCAAACCACATCTACAAAATGCCAATACCAGCTAGCAGCCTCAAAACCAAAATGATGATGACGAGTGTAATGATAACCTATTAGTCTAGCTAAACATACAGTCAAAAATATAGTTCCAATTATAACATGAAAACCATGAAAACCTGTGGCCATAAAAAAGGTTGAACCATATACGGAGTCTGAGATTGTAAAGGGCGCTTCGTAGTATTCCATAGCTTGAAGAGCTGTGAACTGAATCCCAAGTATTACGGTACAAGTAAGTGATTGTATGGCTTCTAGTCTTTGTCCGCTAACTATGGCATGATGTGCCCATGTAACTGTTGCTCCTGAACTAAGTAATATAGCTGTATTTAATAGGGGCACAGAAAATGGGTCTAGCACCTCTATACCAACAGGGGGCCAAACAGCTCCTAATTCTATAGTGGGAGATAAGCTACTATGAAAGAAGGCCCAAAAGAACGCAAAAAAGAAGGCAACTTCAGAAGTAATAAAAAGGATCATTCCATATCTTAATCCTCTTTTTACTATTTGAGTATGATGTCCTTGAAAAGTAGCTTCTCTAATAATATCTCTCCACCAAACAAACATTGTTAATAGTATTGTAATTACGCCTAAATACATTGTCCATGTATAACTATAATGAAAATATAATACTGAGCCTACTGTAAGCAATAGTGCTCCAATTGAAGCTATATAGGGCCATGGACTAGGATCCACTAAATGATAAGGGTGATAAGCCTTACTCATGGCTCCTCGGCGAGGAGCTCTCGCCCAAAAGGAGCATAAGCTTGCATATAACCAAATTACACATATAATTTATGCATGTGCTTAATTCTTGGTGTGATATAACAAGCTATTCTCCACCCAGCCTAATATAGGCACCAGAGCGAAATAACCAAAGTATAATAAAGAAGCTATTTGACCCGCCATCACGTAAGGCTCTTCAACTGGGTTAGCCCCTAACCAAGTTAATAACATAAAATCAGCTACTAAAAACCAAAATGCTATTTTACTTAAGGGCTTAAATGTTAAAGCTCTTAATTTACTAGTATGAATAAAGGGCAATAAAAATAGCACCAAGATACTAAATATCATAGCTAAGACCCCCATAAGTTTGTTGGGGATAGAACGGAGTATAGCATATGCAAATAAGAAGTACCATTCTGGTTGTATATGAACCGGAGTTACTAAAGGATTAGCTTGAATGAAATTTTCAGGATCACCTAATACATTAGGCATAAAATAACAAAGTATAACTAAAATAGTGCTAAGAACAAATATACCAAACAAATCCTTATAAGTATAATAAGCATGAAAGGTAACTTTGTCTATATTAGAGTCAATCCCTAAAGGATTATTTGACCCAGCTGTATGTAAACTAATAATATGTAATACGCCTAATCCAGCTATAAGAAAAGGAAATAGATAATGTAAAGAGAAGAAACGATTAAGAGTCGCGTTAGATACACTAAATCCTCCCCAAATCCACTGAACAACATCTGTTCCTATATAGGGTATAGCAGAACAAAAGTTAGTAATAACTGTGGCTCCCCAAAAAGACATTTGTCCCCAAGGTAATACATACCCCAAGAAGGCTGTTAACATCATCACTAAGTAAATTATAACTCCAATATTCCAAACATCCATTTTCATGTAGCTCCCATAATAAAGTCCTCTACCCATATGTATATATACACAGAGAAAAAATAATGAAGCTCCATTAGCATGGATATACTTTAACATAAAACCATAATTAACGTCTCTTAAAATATGGGAAATTGAATCAAAAGCTAAATTAACATCAGGGCAATAATGCATAGCTAAAAATATTCCGGTAGTTATTTGAATAGCTAAACAAAACCCTAACAAAGAACCAAAATTCCAAAAATAACTAATATTAGAGGGGGCTGGTAAATCAACCAATACCCCATTCACAATAGAGAGTATTGGATGTTGAGTTCTTATTCGTAACATTCTGTTTGGTGATTCCATATGCATGCGCTCAGGAAGCTTGTGCACATCAATCCCCATATAAGGGGATATCTCTCTATACTAGCAAGGCACTGCATCTGAACCTATCAACAGGCCAGAGACTAAAACAATTAAACCAAGACTGAAAGGTAAGTAAGATTTCCATAATAGATACATAAGCTGATCATATCTCATTCTAGGGAAAGAAGCTCGCACCCACACAAATGCAAATACTATTGCGGTAGTTTTAAGAGCTAAGCAGCCCATTCCTAGAATTCCTGTGAAAGGTGCCCAACCACCTAAAAACAATAAACTTATCAAACAGCTCATTAGAATAATATGGCCGTATTCAGCTAAAAAGAATAAAGCAAACGACATACTAGAATATTCTACATTATATCCAGATACTAATTCTGATTCTCCCTCAGTAAGATCAAAAGGAGCCCGATTAGTTTCAGCTAATGCCGAAGCAAAAAACATTAAAGCCGCTGGAAATAAAGGTATTATATACCAAATTTCGGTTTGAGCTAAAACAATCTGAGTAATATTAAGAGAGCCTGCACATAATATCACTGATATTAGAATAAGCCCTATACACACCTCATAGCTAATCATTTGAGCTGCGGCTCTGATAGCCCCTAAGAATGCATATTTAGAATTACTTCCCCAACCAGACATTAAAATAGCATACACCCCCATAGAACTGATAGCAAAGATATATAAGATACCAATATTAATATCAGCTAGCACAATTCCGGGGCTAAAAGGTATAACCCCCCAAGCCAAAAAAGCTAAAGTAAGCGATAGAATCGGGGCTAAAATATAAACTGACAGATTAGCATGATTGGGAATAGTCATCTCTTTAGTGAATAATTTTAATCCATCAGCTAAAGGCTGTAATAGTCCGTAAACACCAACTACATTAGGTCCTTTTCGTGCTTGCATATACCCTAACACCTTTCTTTCTGCTAAAGTTAAATAAGCTATAGCCACTAATAGAGGTATTATTATTGCAAGCGTTTTAAAGATAATTGAAATAATAGAACTCATCATCTTAGTTACGGAGGGCGACCAAGTACGTATTGAACGCGCACAACTTGGCCCAAGAACAAGTTCCCTTACCCTTACTATGTTACGACTTACCCATTCTCGAAAAGGAGGGATAACCCCGCTGCGGGGCGTCTCGTATCCTTAACTTGAAGGGGACGACGGGCGATTTGTGCTAACACTGGGTTAGAATTCACCGGAACGCTCTACTTTCCGATTACTATCAAATCCTACTTAAGATTCCCGTTTCAGAAAATCTCCGCCTCCTAATTTACTGTGTATATTGTGTAGGAGAATGTAGCGCATAATATCCCTTTCCATAAAGACCATGACACCTGACTTAATCCATAATAAGGTTGAGGATAACATTTATTGTTATCCTGACGACGGCCATGCAATGCCTGAGCGGCTACTACCTATAAAGGTAGTCCACTTTCAAGGAAAGGTAAGGTGACACGCGGATCATCGTATTAAATTACACGCTCCTCTGATTCAAACAGTGAACAGCCAAGCCTTTTGAGTTTCAATCTTGCGATCATAGTATTCAGGCATACAATAAGGTTATTTGCTAATAAGCTATTGTATAAGTTTAAGGCGAGGACTACCAGGGTATCTAATCCTGTTTGCTATCCAAGCTTTCGTATTTCATGAAGATATACCATGAACGAAGTAAGGAGTCTTCACCTTCGGACTTCCACTCTTGCTTCAAACATTTTACCGCTACCAAGAGGTTTGCCTTACTTTATTCTCATGCTTCACTACATACTTTAACGCCTAATGCGAAATAAAAACTGGGCCTCTAAGTTTAACCGCGTCTGCTGGCACTTAGTTAGACAGACCTTAATGTGAAACCCTGTGTCAAGCGTTTACCCATTGCACAAGATTCTCTACTGCTGCCAAAATGTCTTCCCCTTGTTTCAGTGAAAGTGTGGCTATACTACGCATCTTCGACCAGGTGGGCCACTATCCCACCTATTCTAATACGTCAACCGAGATAATTCTCCGTTTTATCCTCACCAGTAGGGCCCTATTCAGGGCCTTGCATGTATTAGAAGAACACATTGCCTTATAGACTCCCCAAGGTCAAAGGAGTAGTGTGGAAATATTTAAATCATCCCCATGACTCAATTTACGCTGATAAACAAACGGTAATTCATTATAAGTATGAAAAGCAGGCGGAGAAGATAAAGACCATTCTAATGAGTTAGGTGAGGTTGACCAACCTTTAAATGGTCTTTCGGCGGCTAATGCCTCATAAGACAAGTAAATAAACCAGATAATTCCTACTAGAGCTATTACAGCTCCGCAAGAACTAACTAAGTTCCAATCTTGATAAGCATCAGGGAAATCCGAGTATCTTCTAGGTAATCCGGCTAAACCCAAGAAATGTTGGGGGAAGAAGGTTAAATTAACTCCGATAAACATAATCCAGAAATGGATCTTACCGTATAATTCATTATAACTATAGCCCGTAATTTTTCCGAACCAATAGTAGTATCCCCCAAATATAGCAAATATAGCCCCCATAGATAATACATAATGGAAGTGAGCTACTACATAATAAGTATCGTGTAATGCTATATCTAATGAACTATTAGCTAATATAACTCCAGTTAAACCACCAATGGTAAATAGGAATACAAACCCAATAGCCCACAACATAGGTGTATCAAGTCGTAAGTTTCCCCCATATATAGTAGCTAACCAGCTAAATATCTTAATTCCAGTAGGAACGGCGATTATCATAGTGGCAGCGGTAAAGTAGGCACGAGTATCAACATCCATACCAACGGTGAACATATGGTGAGCCCAAACAATAAATCCTAATACTCCAATAGAAATCATAGCGTAGACCATACCTAAATAACCAAAAATATGTTGTTTAGCAGAAAATGTAGGTATAATTTGAGATACCATCCCAAATCCCGGTAAAATTAATATGTATACTTCAGGGTGTCCAAAAAACCAAAATAAGTGCTGGAATAAAATAGGATCTCCTCCTCCCGCAGGGTCAAAGAATGTTGTATTAAAATTTCTATCTGTCAATAACATTGTAATTGCACCAGCTAACACTGGTAAAGATAATAACAACAATATTGTAGTAATTAATACAGACCATACGAATAGAGGTAATCTATGCATACTCATCCCAGGAACCCTCATATTAATTATAGTAGTTATAAAGTTTATAGAACTTAAAATAGAGGATACACCAGCTAGATGTAGACTAAATATAGCCATATCTACTGCTCCCCCTGAATGGGCTTGAATGCCTGATAGTGGGGGATAAATGGTCCAACCTGTACCTGCTCCTTGTTCTACAAACATAGAACCAACTAATAGTATTAGAGAAGGTGGTAGTAACCAGAAACTGATATTGTTTAATCTAGGAAAGGCCATATCGGGCGCACCAATCATAATTGGCACAAACCAATTTCCGAATCCTCCAATCATTACTGGCATTACCAGGAAGAAAATCATTAATAAAGCATGTGATGTTACAATCACATTATATAGATGATCATCTCCTAACATACTACCTGGAGCTGATAGTTCTAATCGTATTAACATACTTGAAGCTGTCCCTGCCATCCCAGAAAAAGCACCAAATAGTAAATATAAAGTACCTATATCCTTATGATTAGTGGAAAATAGCCAACGTGTAATATATTTGTTCATGCTTACTCTAGATTAAAAGTAATCTAAGTAAATGAGAATACTCTTGGTGCTGTATATAAATTGGGAAAGCTTTTGGGTGAGTCAGCAAAGTAACATAGCTAGAGAAGAATGAAAACTCCAATGAATGCATTATTAGGGGCCTCGCTCCTACGTGACGCGGCTGAGCCATTTCAACTAAGCTTCCAAGATGCTGCTAGTCCTGTTATGGAAGAGATTTTATTTCTTCATAACCAAATTATGTTTATTTTAATTATTATTATAACAACTGTATTATGGTTAATTATAAGAGGATTAACAGGTCAAGCTTATCATCGTTATCTTATAGAAGGAGTCACAATAGAAATTGTCTGGACTATAATTCCAGCAATCATATTAGTATTTATAGCATTCCCTTCTTTGAAACTACTTTATTTGATGGATGAGATAGTAGAGCCCGGTGTAACAGTTAAAGCTATAGGTCATCAATGGTATTGGTCTTATGAATATTCAGATTATCAAACTGTCTTAGGTGAAGATAGTACCTTAGAATTTGATTCTTATATGATACCTACAAGTGATCTTGAACCCGGCGACCTTCGACTATTAGAGGTTGACAATAAAATGGTTGTTCCTGTTGATACTTATGTTAGAGTTTTAGTTACAGGTGCAGATGTACTTCACTCATTTGCTGTACCTTCATTAGCTATTAAGATGGATGCTGTACCTGGACGTCTTAATCAAACCGGATTTTTAGCTAAAAGGCCGGGATTATTTTATGGTCAATGTTCAGAGTTATGTGGTGCTAATCACTCTTTTATGCCTATTGTTATAGAAGCCGTTAGCATGGATAAATATATCAGCTGGCTATCTTCATTATGTGCTGATCTTTAGAGGATCTTTCAATCATCGAATATGCCTCACTTAGATATAACTGCTTATTTAACTCAATATAGCTGGACATTAATAATTTTGTTAGCACTTTATAGTATTATGAGTTTATTTATTTTACCTAAAATTCAAAATAATTTACGTATAAGAAGTATACTACAGGAAGAGGGGGCAGCCTCTAGTAAGGGACTCGGGGTTAATCGAGCATATGCGATATTACAAGATATACTCCGTAAATAAGCCCACTTCCTACATATATTCAATATGGCAGCTTCTTTCTTTGATCAGTTTAATGTAGTTAGGATAATTGGGGGTATAATTACTAATTCTTCTATTGTAATGCTTATTCTATTTAGTGTAGTAGTACTAATAGGAAGTTGCTCATATAAATTAATACCCACAAGATTGCAAGCTATACAAGAAATTGTTTATTCTCACTTTTTAGGGTTAGTAAAAGAATCCACAGCTAATAAGGGAACTCAATATTTCATTTTTATAATAACCCTATTTACATTTATTATTGGATTAAATCTATTAGGTTTATTTCCCTATGTATTTGCCCCAACTTCTCATATTATTGTTACTTTTGGGTTAAGTTTATCTATTTTAATGGCAGTAACAATATTGGGAATAACACAACACCGTTGGAATTTTGCTTCAATGATGATGCCTAGTGGGTCTCCTATGTTATTAGCTCCACTATTAGTTGGGATTGAAACAATTAGCTATGCTTCCCAGGCAATCTCTTTAGGTGTTCGATTAGCCGCTAATTTGTCTGCTGGGCACCTTTTATTTGCTATATTAGCAAGTTTTGGGTTCACAATGATTAGTAATGATATGTTAGTTTTAAGCTTAGCGCCAATATCAGTAATGGTTTTCATAACTTTACTAGAAATTGCTGTGGCTTCGATTCAAGCATATGTATTTTGTCTATTAACTGTTATATACATTAATAATTCTATAAACCTACATTAACACATGTAAGGTTAGATGAGTAATAATACAACATGTATACGAGTAAGTGATACTAATGGCACATAGCTTATGTGGATATAGTGTTATGTGAGTTAGTCCTATGATTAGGAGTAGGCGGGCGATGACAATTAGTAGCCCCTATAGAGATGGATATGGCTGCCCGCGACTTTTCAGGGAAATATATTAAAATAATATGTATAGTTTATTTATAGTATTCTCTTTAGGAATAGTTGGAGCTAGTCTTATGGTTATATCTACGTCGAATCCTGTTTATTCAGTATTCTGGCTAGTTATCGCCTTTGTTAATGCTGCTGTTATGTTTATATCGTTGGGATTAGACTATATAGGCTTAATATTTATAATTGTGTATGTGGGGGCTATTGCTATTTTATTCCTGTTCGTCATTATGTTAATTCAACAGCCTAATAAAGTAGACTCTCAAGATCACTCACATTTTTTACCTGTAGGATTATCTGTTATATTCCTATTTTATAGTTTACTAACCAATAGCCCTAAATATATCAGCAATCCTGTTATAGGATCTAGAACTAACATTGGGGCAATTGGAAGTCATCTTTATACAACTTATTATGAATTAGTGATAATTGCTAGTTTGGTACTTCTAGTCGCTATGATAGGGGCTATATTATTAGCTAAACAGCCAAATTCACCTTTTTTATATAATTCCCACGAGGAATCATCTCGTAGTAGGCAAGATCTTTTCCTACAAATCAGCAGAAGCACCTTCAGGTGCTGTCTGGCCAAGTGCTAGTGCACGTCTCCGCTTAGGAATATGGAGAGGAACATGGAGTTCAAAGGAATACTAATACTACTTATCGTTAGTGGGACATTATCAATTGTAGTTTTAGGGGCATCTTATCTATTAGGATATAAACAACCCGATATGGAAAAAGTGTCAGTTTATGAATGTGGATTTGACCCTTTTGATAATCCGGGGAATCCCTTCTCCGTTAGATTTTTCTTAATTGGCATTTTGTTCTTAATATTTGATCTAGAGATATCTTTTTTATTTCCTTGGGCTGTTACATATATGGGTTTACCTTTATTTGGATATTGGGTTGTTATGTTATTTTTATTTATCTTAACTTTAGGGTTAATTTATGAGTGGATAGAAGGAGGTTTAGAGTGGGAAAACTAGCTTCTAATTAGTATTGGCGCATGTCTTATTTAATATTATCAATTGTCATCTTATTAATCGGAATCTTAGGTATTATTCTTAATAGAAGTAATTTAATTATTATGTTAATGTGTGTAGAACTAGTTTTACTGGCTTCTACTATTTTACTTCTATTTGAATCTCGTGTGCTCTATACGCTTTTTGGTCAAATTTTTGCGATTATAATTTTAACTGTTGCAGCTGCAGAGTCTGCCATTGGTTTAGCTATTATGGTTAACTATTATCGTTTACGTGGTACAATTGCTGTTCGAGCCTTAAATTTATTGAGAGGTTAGCCCTAAATTAAAATGAATCAAATACCTATGCAATATTTTAACTTAGCAGAGGAGAATTATTCTAAGTATGGATTATCAGTAATCCAGCTTATTCAGATTGGTATGTTCTATGAACTTTGGCATGAGCCGGATACTCCTAGTAAACATCAAGCATACTCTCAAGCCGATTTATTAGTTGAGTCCTTCATGCGGAGTAAGCCTTTGGAGGTGATGCCCTCTATTGAACAAGTTGCCTCGTTACTTGATATGAGAGTCATTAGAAGATCTTTGCTTCAAATGGGATTTCCAACTTATTCCCTTACTACTCATCTAAGTACCTTGTTGAATAAGGGTTGGACTGTTATAGTTATTGATGAATTAGTTACTGGTAAATCAGGGCCAAAACAACGCGCAATATCTCAGGTTTATTCTCCTAGTTGTAACTTAGAGGATTGTTTGGAATTATCATATGTATTATCAATCTATTTTTCTCAGGACGACTTATTGGGCATTACTTTATTTTCAGCCATGAATGGTCATAGTATAATGTTTCCTGTCTCTTGGATGGACAGAGATAAAGTAGTTCGGTTGTTAATTAATTATCGTATTAGGGAAATAGTAATTTGGGCAAATTCAGAGGGTGATTCAGAAATTTTAATAAATAAAATATATAATTTATTAATTGGTTGGAATTTATTTCCCTCTGAACCCAATGTTAAAATTGAAGTTATGGGAGAAGCGCCAATCAATTTCCCGTGCTATTTATCTTATAGGTACGAAAATGATAATAAGGAGTGGCTTTTGCTACATATATTTCTGGGTATTAGCGCAGAGTGGTTTAACAAAAATTATCAAGAATATACTCTTAGTAAGATATTTCAAAGTACTTGGACAGAAGATGTTAATCAGGTAAATCTAATTAGCCTTTTAGGAGTACTACAATTTATTAAAGATCGAAATCCCAATCTTATTAAGAACTTACAACTTCCCGAGTGTTATAATTCTGTTATTAGTCCCCTAAACTTAATATTATGTAATCGAGCAGAATATCAATTAGATTTATTGCCTAAGGGGAAAAAACTAGGTGGTCTACTTAATTTAGTTGATTATTGTTTTACTGCAATGGGTAAAAGACTACTAAAATTCAGACTTCTTAATCCTATTACAGATTATTCTGAATTAAATTTTCGTTATGAAGATATTGCTACATTTAAACAGTTAATTAGCGAGAAAACCTTTGACAATTCCGAGTTAAAACACATTAAAGATTTATCTTCTTTACATCGTCAATGGGCAATATCTGCCTCAAGTGAGATTACCCTACCACCTAAAAAGCTGAGTCAAATTTATCATTCTTATTTATTTGCTAGTCAATTAATAAACAAATTAATAAATAATATTCAATTACCCCCCTCAGTTAAGCCTCAACTAGAATCGTTAATCAAGGCAATAGGTCTAATTTTCCAGGTAGATAATCTTCTAGGCGATTTTAAAGATGTATTACAGCCAACTGATAATTTAACCAACCTTCTTTCACAACAACAAACTTTAAGGGCTCAACTTACAGAGTGGGCCGAGCAGACTTCAAACATTGTGTTTCAAGATACAATTTCTATTAAAGTTGATTATTTTAATAAAGAGGGTTATGCTTTCTCTATTTTATCTAAAAATTTAACTAAGTTAGAACATTACATGACTAGTACCTCTATATCTGATAATTCAATTATTGTGCTGGGTAAAAGAAGAAACTATCTTATAGTTACTAGCCCCACCATTCAGAAAGTGTCAATCGAATTAAATTTATTAGAAGAGCAGATTAATACTTATGTTAAACAGACTTATCAACGGGAACTTAAAAGATTATATTTTAGTTATTTTGAGTTATTTTCGCCCTTAGAAAATATAATTTCTAGAATAGATATTGCATTAAGCGGAGCTATCGCGGCTATTAAGTTTAATTATACTAAGCCCCTTTTGACACCAACAAAATCCCAACAATCCAAGGGTTTAATTGAAGCAATTAATTTACGACATCCATTAGTAGAGCAATTAAACACTCAAGAAGAATGTGTGGCTCATAATATAAGTTTAGAAGATAAAGGAATGTTAATATTCTCAGTAAATGGTGCAGGTAAATCTACTTTACTTAAAGCAATCGGAGTAAATGTAATATTAGCTCAAGCAGGAATGTATGTAGCTGCAGATTCATTTAAGTTAAGACCTTATCATTATTTAATTACTCGTATTTTAGGGGGGGACGATCTTCATAAAGGCCAAGGTACTTTTGAGGTCGAAATGAGAGATCTTTCAACTATATTAAAGCTAGCTAATTATAACAGTTTAATATTAGGTGATGAAATTTGTCATGGAACAGAAGTTAGCTCAGGAACAGCAATATTAGCTGCAACAATTGAAAGATTAACAGCTGCACAAACTAGTTTTGCTCTTTCTACTCATTTACATCAAGTTTATTCTTTAATTGATTCACCAGTTCGGTTTTATCATTTATCTGTTATTCAACACAAAGATTTGGGCCTAATTTATGAGCGTAAATTAAAACCTGGCCCAGGACCTTCCCAATATGGCATTGAAGTTATGGGCCACATAATTAATGACAAAAAATTTTATAATAGTGCTTTAAAATATCGTAAACTTATTAACTGGAAACCTCCATCGCGAAGTGAAGCAAGCTCTTTAGCAGTATACCGCCCTTCTAAATATAACACTCAAGTTTTTATTGATTTATGTGAAATATGTGGAGCTCCAGCGAAGGCTATTCACCACATTCAACCTAAGAAATCAGGTAATAGAAAATTGAATCGAAGGTCAAACTTAGTGCCAGTTTGCTCAAGCTGTCATTTAGATATACATAGAAATAAAATTTCTATTTTAGGCTGGAAGAGAACCCCAGGACATAAGAAATTATATTGGGTTTATCTTAATGAGTCTTAG